CTTCTGAAGATTAATTATCATAAATTTGAGCAAACAATAGAAAAATTTAATATAAAATCTTTAGAGAAAAAACTTTATTTTTTTTCCGAACCCCAAGAAGATAAAATTAATTCAGAAGAAGAGATCACAATTTTCAAATTTTTATTTGATGTCGTGATAACGGATAGCAACGATCAAACTCTTATAAAAACTTTACTTGATTTACATGAAATCAAGAAAAAAGTTCCTCGATGGTCATACAAATTAAAAAGTGAGTTGGAAGAATTGGAAGGCGAAACGGAAGAAAATGTACCTATGGAGCCTGGAATTCGTTCAAGAAAAGCAAAACGTGTAGTGGTTTTTACTGATAAAGAGCCGCATAACGAGATTTATACTAATCTCAAGGATAATAAAAATTCTGATCAAAAAAATGAAATGGCTTTGATTCGTTATTCACAACAATCTGATTTTCGTCGAGAAATAATTCAAGGATCCATGCGTTCCCAAAGACGTAAAACTGTTATTTGGGAATTTTTTCAAGCAAAAGTACATTCCCCCCTTTTTTTTGATAGAATAGATAAACTTTTTTTTTTTTTTTTTGATATATGGGGGCTAAAAAAAAAAATTATTAGAAATTTTACGTGGAAAAAAAAAAAAAAAACAATTGAAAAAAAAGACGAAGAACAATCAAAAATAGAAGAAAAAAAACGGATAGAAATTGCAGAAACTTGGGATAGCTTCCCATTTGCTCAAATAATAAGAGGTTCTCTCTTAGTAACTCAATCTATTCTTAGAAAATATATTATATTACCTTTATTGATAATAATTAAAAATAGCGTCCGTATGTTATTATTTCAATTTCCCGAGTGGTCCGAGGATTTAAAGGATTGGAAACGTGAAATGCATGTTAAATGCACTTATAATGGGGTTCAACTGTCCGAAACAGAATTTCCAAGAAACTGGTTAACGGATGGTATTCAGATAAAAATCCTATTTCCTTTTTATCTTAAACCTTGGCATAAATCTAAATTTCAATCATCTCAGAAGGCTCGACTAAAAAAAACAAAAGACAAAGTAGAAAAAAACGATTTTTGTTTTTTAACAGTTTGGGGGATGGAAACCGAAGTACCGTTTGGTTATGCCAAAAAAAAGCCCTCTTTTTTTGAACCTATTTCTAAAGAATTAAAAAAAAGAATAAAAAAACTCAAAACTAAGTCTTTTCTGGTTTTAAGGATTTTCAACGAAAGAGCAACAATTTTTCTAAAAGTCGCAAAAGAAATTAAACACTGGATTATCAAAAACATTCTTTTTATAAAAGGAAAAATGAAAGACCTTTCAAAACGAAATCTAATTCCATTATTTGGCCTGAGAGAAATATATGAATTAAATGAAACTAAAAAAGATTCAATAATGAGTAATCAGATGATTGATGAACTATCTGTTCAAAATAAATCCACGGAGTGGATAAATTATTCACTCAGCGAAAAAAAAAAAAAAATTTTGATTGATAGAATAAAGACAATCAGAAATCAAATAGAAGAAATTTCAAAAGAAAAACAAAACCTAACTAATAGTTGTAACAAATCGCGTTATGGTTATAAAATAATTAAGTCATCAAAAAAATTTTGGCAGACATTCAAAAGACAAAATACCCGATTAATTCGTAAATCCGTTTTTTTTATAAAATTTTGCATCGAACAACAGTCTATAGCTATTTTTCTAGGTATCATTAATATTCCAAGAATTACTACACAACTTTTTTTTGAATCAACAAAAACAATTATTGATAAATATATTTACAAGAATGAAGAAACTGGAGAAAAATTAAAAAAAAAAAATACCATTTATTTTATTTCGACTATAAAAAATTTAATATCAAAAAAAAAAATTTTTAGTTATGACCTATGCTCTTTATCACAAGCATATGTATTTTACAAATTATCAAAAATCCAAGTTAGTTACTTTTCGAAATTAAAGGCTGTTCTTGAATATCACATATGCATAACATCCTTTTTTGTTAAGAATCAAATAAAGGATTTTTTTCAAGAACAAGGAATCTTTCATTATGAATTAAAAGATAAAACACTTTTAAATTCCCAAGTAAATCCATGGAAAAACTGGTTACGAGGTCATTATCAATACAATTTACCTCAGGTTGCGTGGGCTAGATTAGTAACCCAAAAATGGAAAAATAAAATAAACGAAGACTCTCTAGTTCTAAAGCCAAGTTTAACCAAAGAGGATTCAAATGAAAAAAACAAAGTTGATAATTACAAAAAACAAAAATTTTTTGAAGCCGACTCGTTATTAAATCCAAAACATAATTTAAAAAAAGATTCTATATATAATCTTTTTTGCTACAAATCTATTCATTCTAGAGAAAAATTTTTTTTTGACATGTCTATAGGTATTACTCTAGATAATTGTTTAATCTCTTTTTTTCTAGAAAAATATAATATTCGGGGTATGGGGGAAATCCGGCATAGAAAATATTTGGATTGGAGAATTATAAACTTTTGGTTTAGAAAAAAATTAAATGTTGAACCCTGGATTGATACCAAGAGTAAAAAAAAAAATCTTAAGACTAAAATTCAGAATTATCAAAGAGTTGATAAAATAACTAAGACGGGTCTTGCCAATAAAAAAAGAAACCTTTTTGATTGGATGGGAATGAATGAAGAAATAATAAATCGTCGTATAACAAATTTTGAATTTTTTTTCTTTCCAGAATTTTTATTTTTTTCTAGTACATATAAAAAGAAACCTTGGGTGATACCAATTAAATTACTTCTTTTCAATTTTAATGAAAACAAAAATGTTAATAAAAAGATCACTGGAAAGAAAAAAGGTTTTATACGATCAAACGAAAAAAAATACCTTCGATTTTATAATATTAATAAAGAAGAAAAAGAATTGGCGGGTCAAGGAGAGCTTGAATCAGATAAAGAAAAAAAAATAAATCCTGAACCAGCTCTATCAAATCAAGAAAAAAATATTGAAGAAAATTATGCGGAATCGAAGATAAAAAAACGTAAAAATAAAAAACAATACAAAAGCAATACAGAAGCGGAACTCGATTTATTTCTTACCAGGTATTCGCGTTTTCAATTGCGATGGAATTGTTTTTTTAATCAAAAAATTCTCAATAATGTAAAAGTATACTGTCTCTTGGTTAGACTAAAAAATCCAAACGATATAGCGATATCTTCTATTGAAAGAGGGGAGATGAGTCTAGACATTCTAATGATTGAGAAGAATTTCACTTTTGCAAAATTAATGAAAAAAGGAATTTTTATTATTGAACCTGTACGTTTGTCTGTAAAAAACGATGGACAACTTATGATATATAGAACCATAGGTATTTCATTGGTTGATAAAAATAAACAAAAAAAAAGTAAAAGAAACAAAAAAAAAATTGAAAAATCCATTACAAAATATCAAAAAAAAACTGTAAAAAAAAAAATATATAATTATGATTTCTTTGTTCCGGAAAATATTCTATCCCCTAAACGACGTAGAGAACTTCGAATTCTAATTTGTTTCCACTTAAAAAAAAAAAAAACGAGGGATAGAAATTCAATATTTGATAAGAATATTAAAAACTGGACTACAGTTTTACATAAAAAGAAAGATATTGATAAGGATAAAAAAAACCTAATTAAATTAAAATCCTTTCTTTGGCCCAACTTTAGATTAGAAGATTTAGCTTGTATGAATCGCTATTGGTTTAATACTACTAACGGAAATCGTTTCAGTATGATAAGAATACATATGTATACACGATTTAAAATTCATTAATGATAGATCCTTTTTACTATATATTTTTACTATATATAATATATAAGTTACGGTATATGAAAACAACTCTATGCACAAATATAAAGGATTGTTTTAAATTCAATCTTTATACATGAGATTAATTTAATCAATGACGTAAATACCAATCAGAACAGATACATAAATAAATTAAAAGAATCCTCCTTTTTAGATCTAAATTTATACTTTTAAATAAAATTAAGAATAAGAAGTTGCTAATTAAATTCAGATCCTTGTACAAAAAAACTACCACTATTATTACTGATCAGTAAAACTCATATCTTTCAATTCATATAAAAAAAGGGAAGGATTTCTTTTTATGATAAAAAATGCATTCATTTCATTTCAAGAAAAAAAAGACGAAAGCAGGGGATCTGTTGAATTTCAAGTATTCAGTTTCACTAATAAGATACGAAGACTTACTTCACATTTGGAATTGCACAGAAAAGATTATTTATCTCAGAGGGGTCTACGAAAAATTCTGGGAAAACGTCAACGACTGCTGGCTTATTTGTCAAAAAAAAATAGAGTACGTTATAAAGAATTAATTAATCAGTTGAATATTCGGGAATTAAAAACTCGTTAAATTACAAAATTGTGAATTAATTAATTTTTTAGATATTTAATTTTTTGATAAACTTATTTTTCAGCAATATAATTCATGCTAGAACGAATCAAGGAAAAACTTATGAAGAGACCTGTTACAGGAAAAGATCTTATGATAGTAAATATGGGACCTCACCACCCATCCATGCATGGTGTTCTTCGCTTAATTGTTACTCTAGATGGCGAGGATGTTGTTGACTGTGAACCCATATTGGGTTATTTACACAGGGGAATGGAAAAAATAGCAGAAAACCGAGCAATTATACAATATTTACCTTATGTAACGCGATGGGATTATTTAGCTACTATGTTTACAGAAGCAATAACAGTAAATGGACCAGAACAATTGGGAAATATTCAAGTTCCTAAAAGGGCCAGCTATATCAGAGTAATTATGCTGGAGTTGAGTCGTATAGCTTCTCATCTGTTATGGCTCGGCCCTTTTATGGCAGATATTGGTGCACAGACTCCTTTTTTCTATATTTTCAGAGAACGAGAATTTATATATGATCTATTCGAATCTGCCACCGGTATGAGAATGATGCATAATTTTTTTCGTATTGGAGGAATTGCGGCTGATTTACCTTATGGTTGGATAGATAAATGCTTGGATTTTTGTGATTATTTTTTAACCGAGGTTGTTGAATATCAAAAACTGATTACACGAAATCCTATTTTTTTAGAACGGGTTGAAGGAGTTGGGATTATTGGTGGGGAAGAAGCAATAAATTGGGGTTTATCCGGACCAATGCTACGCGCATCCGGAATACCGTGGGATCTTCGTAAAGTTGATCGTTATGAGTCTTACGATGAATTTGAATGGGAAATTCAATGGCAAAAACAAGGGGATTCATTAGCTCGTTATTTAGTACGACTTAGCGAAATGACAGAATCCATAAAAATTATTCAACAGGCTCTGGAAGGACTTCCGGGAGGTCCCTATGAGAATTTAGAAAGCAGAGGCTTTGATAAAAAAAGGAATCCAGAATGGAATGATTTTGAATATCGATTCATTAGTAAAAAACCCTCTCCTACTTTTGAATTATCGAAACAAGAACTTTATGTAAGAGTTGAAGCCCCAAAAGGGGAGTTGGGAATTTTTCTCATAGGAGATCAAAGTGGTTTTCCTTGGAGATGGAAAATAAGACCACCGGGTTTTATTAATTTGCAAATTCTTCCTGAACTAGTTAAAAGAATGAAATTGGCTGATATTATGACGATACTCGGTAGCATAGATATAATTATGGGAGAAGTTGATCGTTAAAATGATAATTTATGCAACAGAAGTACAAACTATAAATTCTTTTGTTAGATTGGAATCTTTAAAAGAGGTCTACGGACTAATATGGATGTTTGTCCCTATATTTTCTCTTGTATTGGGAATCATAACAGGTGTACTAGTAATTGTGTGGTTAGAAAGAGAAATATCTGCAGGGATACAACAACGTATTGGACCTGAATACGCTGGCCCGTTGGGAATTCTTCAAGCCCTAGCCGACGGGACAAAACTACTTTTCAAAGAAGATCTTCGTCCAGCTAGAGGAAATAGTCCTTTATTTAGTATTGGACCGTCGATAGCAGTTATCTCAATTTTACTAAGTTATTCAGTAATTCCCTTTAGCAATCACCTTGTTTTAGCGGATCTCAATATCGGTATTTTTTTATGGATTGCCATCTCAAGTATTGCTCCTATTGGACTTCTTATGTCAGGGTATGGATCAAATAATAAATATTCTTTTTTAGGTGGTCTTCGAGCTGCTGCCCAATCGATTAGTTATGAAATACCATTAACTCTATGTGTTTTATCAATATCTCTACGTGCGATTCGTTGAAATATAAACATTTTTACTATTACGTACGTTTCTTATAGACGAATTAAGTTAAAAACGGAATATATATATTTATTTTTGGGTTAATCTTAATAAAAGAAATTTGATAGTTATATATGAGTGAAAAAAACAGCTCAGAAATTAGCAGTAAAAAATTTGAGTCTCATTTCCTATGTACAAAGGTTAAACGGAAATAAACATAATCGTAATAATCACTTTACCCCAAGGTTGGTTGATTTAGTCATCCTGGCTTGAAGCGGGTTCAAAATATTAACCGTATGGCGTTTTCACTATCAGTTATATAGATTAACATACATGTATTACAAAGTGAGCGGCAATTAGGTAAAAGTGAGTGGATGGTTAGAAACACCAAAATACACAAAGAATTTGTAATAGAGATTAAACAAATTGCAAAGGATATTTATGCATACCATAAGATAACAAAAAAAGAAGATTAATTGGGGCTTGAAATTAGTAGAAATGATCAGACAGTACTCCCCAAGATTCCGATTCAGAGTATGCTCCTATCCACCGATAAATGTAATGACTATCAGAAACGAAATAATCTTTTATTTTTTAAGGCCACCAACTTTTAAATTAAAAAGGAAAGAAGAATAGGAACGAAACAAGGATATTTTTTTCATATATTTCGAAAATAAAATATAATTTCTGTCATGAATAATAAACTAATAGGATGTATAATTTTTTTTCGTAATTGAAAACCACGATGAGCTGAAATACCTTTTTTATTTTTACAAGGAGTTTTTTATTAAAGGATTAAGTTATTACTCAACAAATAGAAATTAAATTTTGTAAAGGATGAGATGAATTCCGAAGCGCTTTTTTATTCTTAGAATTTGAGCAGACAGAATTCCATTGGTATAATTCGGGACCCCAGATATATTTATATTTAATCTATTTTAGAACACATCATATCCATCTAAATAATACTAATCTGGTCCTTAGATTTATTTATGGCCCCCGAGGAGCCGTATGAGGCGAAGACCTCATGTACGGTTTTGTAATAGCGGTGAGAATAGTAATGTTATCACCGACTAGGATTATCTAACAGTTTAAGTACAGTTGATATAGTTGAGGCACAATCAAAATATGGTTTTTGGGGATGGAATTTGTGGCGTCAACCTATAGGTTTTATCATTTTTCTAATTTCTTCCCTAGCAGAATGCGAGAGATTACCGTTTGATTTACCAGAAGCGGAAGAAGAATTAATAGCAGGTTATCAAACTGAATATTCAGGTATCAAATTTGGTTTATTTTACGTTGCTTCTTATCTAAATCTATTAATTTCCTCATTATTTGTGACAGTTCTATACTTAGGCGGCTGGAATATTTCTATTCCGTATATATCTATTCTGGAGCTATTTGAAAGGGATCAAACTTTTGTAACAACAATTGGTATCTTTATTACATTAGCTAAAACATATTTGTTCTTGTTCATTTCTATCGCAACAAGATGGACTTTACCTAGGCTAAGAATGGATCAACTACTAAATCTTGGATGGAAATTTCTTTTACCTATTTCCCTTGGTAATCTATTATTAACAACTTCTTTCCAACTCTTTTCACTATAAATTGAAAATGAATCCAATATTTTCATTACTTGTTTTAAACAAGAGAAAGAAACAAAGATAAAATTATTCATAGATAATTACAATATGCTTCCTATGATAACCGGATTCATGAATTATGGTCAACAAACCCTACGAGCTGCAAGGTATATTGGTCAAGGTTTCATGATTACCTTATCCCACACAAATCGTTTACCTGTAACTATTCAATATCCCTATGAAAAATTAATAACCTCGGAACGTTTCCGCGGGCGAATCCATTTTGAATTTGATAAATGCATTGCTTGTGAAGTATGTGTTCGAGTATGTCCTATAGATCTACCTGTTGTTGATTGGAAATTGGAAACGAATATTAGAAAAAAACGATTGCTTAATTACAGTATTGATTTTGGAATTTGTATATTTTGCGGTAATTGTGTTGAATATTGTCCAACAAATTGTTTGTCAATGACTGAAGAATATGAATTTTCAACTTATGATCGTCACGAATTGAATTATAATCAAATAGCTTTGGGTCGTTTACCAATGTCAGTAATTGACGATTACACTATTCGAACAATTTTAAATTCACCTCAAACAAAAAAAGGGTAAACCCATTAAGTTTATTAAAAAAATAATTCAAATTTTTTGAATTATATAAAGAATTAAAAAAAAAACTTGTATTATATTTATATAATAATATTAAGTATTAAGGCTCATTCTTTTAATATAATAAATTCGTAATTACTTTATTTAAACAGATAGGTTGACCACTTTAGCATAAAAAAGCAAAACTGTCTAATAATTGTATCTACATAAATTCATATCCATTAGATTCTAATTTCACTCTATTAGAAACATATTAAAAACAAATTCCCCGGTTAAATTAATAAGGTCATGAAAAGGGTTTCGATTTTTTCTTTTTTTAATAATATAATGGATTTGCCTGGGCCAATACATGATTTTCTTTTAGTTTTTCTGGGATCCGGTATTATAGTAGGAGGTCTGGGAGTGGTATTACTTCCCAACCCAATATTTTCGGCCTTTTCCTTAGGATTTGTTCTTGTTTGTATATCTTTATTGTATATTCTATCAAATTCCCATTTTGTAGCTGCTGCACAACTCCTTATTTACGTGGGGGCCATAAATGTTTTAATCATATTTGCTGTGATGTTCATGAATGATTCAGAATATTCCACAAATTTCAATCTGTGGACCATTGGGAATGGGGTTACTTCGTTGGTTTGTATAACTATTCTTTTTTCATTAATTTCTACAATTCTCGATACGTCATGGTACGGGGTTATTTGGACTACAAGATTAAACCAGATTCTAGAGCAAGATTTAATAAGTAATAGTCAACAAATAGGAATTCATTTATCAACAGATTTTTTTCTTCCATTTGAACTCATTTCAATAATTCTTTTAGTTGCGTTGATAGGTGCAATTTCGGTGGCTCGTCAATAAAAAACGTTCAAATAGTAAAGACTAAAGAAAACTTTGTGTATGTTATGATATTTTTTTCGTTCATTCAATTAAATTTGATTGAATACTATTTAATATTTTAAATATATATATATTATATATTTGAAATATTTTTTTACCTAAATTTTACCTAATATAGTTTTTTTTCGTACTTTTTCGTTATATTCTAGTTGATTGAATCCGGTGAATTATTGTTCATATTGAAATGAATCAAAATTGATAAGGAGTTGCTGAATGATACTCGAACATGTACTTGTTTTGAGTGCCTATTTATTTTTGATTGGTCTTTATGGATTGATCACGAGTCGAAATATGGTTAGGGCTCTTATGTGTCTTGAACTTATACTCAATGCAGTTAATATGAATTTCGTAACATTTTCTGATTTTTTTGATAATTCCCAACTAAAAGGGGATATTTTCTGCATTTTTGTTATAGCAATTGCAGCCGCTGAAGCAGCTATTGGATTAGCTATAGTTTCGTCAATTTATCGTAACAGAAAATCAACTCGCATCAACCAATCGACCTTATTAAATAAGTAGCATAAATAAAAATTATAGATTTTAATTTGCATATATATATATATATATAATAGGTTATGATTTACTAAAATTCTATTTGTGAAAATATAAGAAATCAAAGTTTTTTAGCCCCTTTTTTTAATCAATTGAGCCAGAATTAATTACAAAAATTCTATTAAAGGAAATCATTGCTTCATCTAGTATTTTAATATATCATTCAGTTAGAAGTTTACTAGATTGAAAATTTATGACATTCAAAAAACTATAGATCCTATGTCACATTCAGTAAAAATTTATGATACCTGTATAGGATGTACTCAATGTGTCCGAGCATGCCCTACAGACGTATTAGAAATGATACCTTGGGATGGATGTAAAGCTAAGCAAATAGCTTCCGCTCCAAGAACCGAGGACTGTGTTGGTTGTAAGAGATGTGAATCTGCCTGTCCGACGGATTTTTTGAGCGTTCGAGTTTATTTATGGAATGAAACAACTCGAAGCATGGGTCTAGCTTATTGATACGTTACCGAAAACCTCATTTGAATAAATTTGGAATAAATTTTATTTTTTTTATTGACAAGTACTCGTACTCAAAAAAGTTAAATTATATATTTTTTTTATATTTTTTTTGAGTACGCGTTCTTTGGACCTGGTGTATCTTGTCTTTACCACGAATGATTTTCCTTGGTTAACAATAATTGTTGTTTTTCCAATATCTGCTGGTTCGTTAATGTTATTTCTCCCGCATAGGGGAAATAAAGTAAATAAATGGTATACTATATGTATTTGTATATTAGAACTTCTTCTAACGACCTACGCTTTTTGTTATAATTATAAAATGGACGATCCATTAATTCAACTGTCCGAAGATTATAAATGGATAAATTTTTTTGATTTTTACTGGAGAATGGGAGTAGATGGACTTTCTATAGGAACAATTTTACTGACGGGATTTATTACTACTTTAGCTACTTTAGCGGCTTTTCCTGTTACTCGGGATTCCCGATTATTCCATTTCCTGATGTTAGCAATGTACAGCGGTCAAATAGGATCATTTTCTTCTCGGGATCTTTTACTTTTTTTCATCATGTGGGAATTAGAATTAATTCCCGTTTATCTACTTTTATCCATGTGGGGTGGAAAGAAACGTCTGTATTCAGCTACAAAATTTATTTTATACACTGCAGGAAGTTCTATTTTTTTATTAATAGGAGTTTTAGGTATAAGTTTATATGGTTCTAACGAACCAACATTAAATTTAGAACTATTAGCTAATCAATCCTATCCTGTGACACTCGAAATACTATTTTATATTGGATTTCTTATTGCTTTTGCCGTCAAATCACCGATTATACCTTTACATACTTGGTTACCTGACACCCACGGCGAGGCACATTATAGTACCTGTATGCTTCTCGCTGGAATCTTATTAAAAATGGGAGCATATGGGTTGGTTCGAATCAATATGGAATTATTGCCTCACGCTCATTCTATGTTTTCTCCTTGGTTGATGGTAGTTGGTACAATCCAAATAATTTATGCAGCTTCAACATCTCCTGGTCAACGTAATTTAAAAAAGAGAATTGCCTATTCTTCTGTATCTCATATGGGTTTTATAATTATAGGTATTGGTTCTATAACGGACCCTGGACTTAATGGAGCTATTTTACAAATAATATCTCATGGATTTATTGGCGCTGCACTTTTTTTCTTGGCAGGAACTAGTTATGATAGAATTCGGCTTGTTTATCTTGATGAAATGGGTGGAATGGCTATCTCCATTCCAAAGATATTTACAATGTTTACTATCTTATCGATGGCTTCCCTTGCATTACCGGGCATGAGTGGTTTTGTTGCCGAATTAATCGTTTTTTTTGGAATAATTACCAGCCAAAAATATTTATTAATTTCAAAAATTTTAATTATTTTTGTAATGGCAGTTGGAATGATATTAACTCCTATATATTTATTGTCTATGTTACGCCAAATGTTCTATGGATACAAGTTAATTAATGTCAAAAACTTTTCTTTTTTTGATTCTGGACCCCGAGAGTTATTTCTTTCAATCTCTATTCTTCTACCAATAATAGGTATTGGGATTTATCCTGATTTTGTGCTCTCATTAGCAAGTGACAAGGTCGAATCCATTTTATCTAATTTTTTTTATGGTTAGTTTTCAGTAAAAAAAAAGCATTAAATTGAATTGTAATCAGAAGTCTTTGGTCTTTTTATTGTGAGAACCTTTTGAATCATTGTACTACTTGATTCAAAAGGTTCTTGATTATTTACTACTAAAATAAAACTAAATTAGATTTCTTAACTTATATGAAGTTATATATAGATGCTATTCTTTTTTTTTTTTGATTCCTTTATTTTTTGGTTAATGTTTTATTTAATTCGATGTAAATGAACCATAACTATGTAAACCAATTCCTAAAAGATTGACGCCAAAATAGCATATCCAAATTAAAAGAAAGCCTATAGAAGCCACAATTGCAGAATTTATACCCCTAACATTCCTATTTGTTTTAATATGTAAATAAATTGCGAATATGGTCCAAGTAATAAACGCCCAAGTTTCTTTTGGATCCCAATTCCAATATGAACCCCACGTCTCATTAGCCCATACAGCTCCTGAAAGAATGCCGACGGTTAAAAAAATAAATCCAAGACTAATAATACGAAAACTCCAAAAATCTAATTGTTCAATCAATTGATACCTATAATAATTTCGAGAAAAACTAAAATTAATGTTTTGCTGTAGTAAAATAGAATTTCTTTCATTTATGTCGTAAAGTACATCAAAAGAAAAAAATTCATTTAAGAAATTATTTTCTTTTATATTCTTTTTCCAAAAAGTAGGGCCAACTTTGCGAAATGTAATGACTAGAAGAGCTATTGATAATAATGATCCGCATAACAGAGCGCCATAGCCTAATATCATCATACTTACGTGCATCATTAACCACTGGGACTGGAGAGCTGGTACTAATATTGCAGACTGAGGCATTTTGTTTAAAAGACCTGAAGTAGCAAAACCCTGAATAAAAATAGCACTTGGCGCAGTTATTGCGTTTAGGTGATTTTTTTGTTTTTTATTAAAATAGGAAACAATATGAATAATTGAAAAAGCCCATGAAAGAAAAATTAATGATTCATATAAATTACTTAATGGAAAATGTCCTGAATAAATCCAACGAGTGAATAATAATCCTGTTATACCAAAAAACGTAATTACGATTCCTTTATCTGATGAATCAAAAAACCCTATGATTTCATCTAAATTAACTAATAAAGTTAAAAAATAAATTGTCAGTACAATAGAAACGACCGAAAAAGATATATGAGTTAATATATGCTCTAAAATTGAAAAAATCATAAAAAATTTGTTAAAAATTAATAAATTAATACTAGGTTTTACCCAATTTTCGAAAAAAGTCGGGTATTAGTTTGATTATAAAACTTATAATATAATATCTCTTTTATAAGATCTTATGCCGCTACTCGGACTCGAACCGAGATGCTATAGCACTGCTTCCTAAGAGCAGCGTGTCTACCAATTTCACCATAGCGGCAACTTGTTCAAAACAATACTAACAAGTTTTTATTCAATCGTCGAGATTAAAATATAAATAAAGAGACCAATTCAATTTACAATTGATTTCATGAAAAAAAACAGTTTAAATAGGTTTTTGGGGTTTTAATTCAATTAATATTTTTTTTACCTGAGTTAGTTTAAATTTTTAAAATTAACTTTTTGTACTTTCTTTTTTTTATAGAATACAATAAAAAATGCTTTTTATAAAAATTAAAACTTCGCCAAAATCCTTAGAAATTTTAAATAAAATAAGATTTGCCTAATTGCTCAAGATAAAAAAAATAATTATCAAACCATCTGTTTTGCGACATCTTTTTATATTGTACAAACATAAGATTTTTTGATCACATAGAAATAATATATTATTATTTATTATTATCTAATATTCACTTGTTGTGGATAGATCCTTTTATCAATTTGATTCCAAGTAAAGAATATAACAATTCAGATAAAAAATAATTCCTAAAAGTATAAAGTTAAAAGTTTTTCACTTAAGAGTTCATTAATTTTAAGAACCTATTGATTTCGCTTAAAGATCTTGTATTTCCTATTAACGAGGAAATACAAGATCTTTTTTTATTATTGCATCAAGTTAGTGATGGGGAAAAAAAGAATCCCTTGTTTGTAAAAAAAAATATAAATGTTAACCTTTATTTTTATCTATATATTGTATTTTTTTCCTCTTTTGGTTCCTAATTTATTTTTTTCTAAAAAATTAGTTTTTTTTAGGATAATTCTAATTATTATAGTTTTTTTATTTATTTTGTTGTACAAAAAAACTTTTTGAATTACCTGTAGAAAGTGATTTACCTAACGAAAAAGCTTTCAACGATGTTGAATATCCCTTCCTTTTCCAAAAATTTTTACGAATACGCTTTTTCGAGATAGAAGTACGTTTTTTTGGAACTGCCATTCAAAAATGAAAAAAAGTTTTTCAGTGGTATAATTGGATGTCAAAGACATTTATTATGCTATTCTTTCGTACTCCATATTGAGTTTTTTCTTTAAAATTTTATTATATATTATTTTAAAAATTTAAAAACAAAAAAATTCGGAAATTTCTTCACTTGATATGTAAAAAATAATATCCATTATAATAATCTTTCTTGCAAAAAAGATCACTTAGTGTACTAGAAGACAGTCACGAAATTACAAAATGAAAATTAATTCCTTAATAATTCTAAATTTTCAAACTAAAATAATTTTTTATGTAAAGTTTTTTTATTATATAATTAATATTAAGTATTTTTTGTCGTCTAAATCTTTGTTCTATTCTTAATATATGTATATAAATTATTGTAATACGGAATTATAATTAACTTTTTCTGTATCTGTATAAAATAACAATTTTATTTAGTAGTAATAAAAAAAGACAAATAATTTTTTTTGCAATAGCTTAGTAATATTATTTAATCACTTCTAATTTTTTGATTTGAATATATATTTCGTTTCAAAGATTTATGTTTATGAAGGATTATACTAATTCAAAAAAATTGATATTTCGGTTTGAAATCGCGTGCTTTTTTATTGTCCCTTTTGAAAAAAAAAAAAAAATATATATACAAACCAGTGAATAAGAAATAAAAAATTTAAGAATAAA